ACTCTCCTGGCGGATGGGTAATACCGGGGGTGGCTCTTTATGATACTATGCAATTTGTGCAACCAGATGTACATACAATATGCATGGGAGCAGCCGCTTCAATGGGATCTTTTATCCTGGTCGGAGGAGAGATTACCAAACGTCTAGCATTCCCTCACGCTTGGCGCCAATGAGGCTTTTATTTGAGAGAAAAAAGAAGACTATGCCTTCGCCATATGAAATATGAATATTAAGTAATAATAGCATGGCACTTTGAATTCGATATAAGGAATTTTGTTTTCAAAACATTAGATTATGTATCGAGAGAGTAATATGAGAAAAAGGTATTTCCTATTTTATTATCGGAAGTCCAGTTCAGCGTCACAAACTTTTTTTCACACCAGGGGTCTCTTAACTTATAGAGCGAAAAAAAAAATAAGATTCTTTTTTCCTTAGTTTATTTGATCAAATAAAAAAGCAACTTTGGGATTGCTGAATGACAGACAAATCACAGACAAAAAAATATAATAAATATATAAAGCAACGGAGCCATCATAGTATTTTTGAATTCCTCCGAAAGGAAGGGTGGTAAGTTGATCATTTACCGACCGGGGTCTGATCGATCCTATTTTTTTATTTCTTTGATGAAAGGTAAGGGTCAATTTTATTGTAAAGCCGTATGCAATGCATAATGCCCGTACGGTTGTTCAATTCTATCTTTTTTTCTTGTTATTCTTTTATGTTTCTTTTATCTTCCCCTCATCATACGAAATAGAGAAACCTTTTATTATCTTATATCATCAGGGTAATGATCCATCAACCTGCTGGTTCTTTTTCTGAAGTAGCAACGGGAGAATTCATCCTGGAAGTGGGAGAACTGCTGAAACTGCGTGAAACCCTGACAAGGGTTTATGTACAAAGAACGGGCAAACCCATATGGGTTGTATCCGAAGACATGGAAAGAGATATTTTTATGTCAGCAACAGAGGCCCAAGCTTATGGGATTGTTGATCTTGTAGCGGTTGAATGACAATAGCCTGTATTTCGCGTCAATTCGTGATTTGAAGTTAACCCTGCCGAGTTTAATATTCTTTAATATTCTATGACTTTTATTTACTCTTCTATTGATTGAATAAAAGTAATTCAAAATCATCCGGTTAGGATCGATCTAAACCAGCCCATTATGTATATGATTCAACATGCCAACGATTAAACAACTTATTAGAAATACAAGACAGCCAATTAGAAATGTCACAAAATCCCCCGCGCTTCGGGGATGCCCTCAGCGTCGAGGAACATGTACTAGGGTGTATGTGCGACTCGTTCAGATCATGAACTAGAACAAAGGAAAGAGAACAATGTTCGAATATCAATGATCAAATAGGATAGAAGGGAAAAACGAACTACATTTCCTATCTAAAAATAAGAAAATGAATCAGATCCCTTTTATTGTGTATGAAATTTATGGTTTCTATTGGTGTAAATCCACTCACCTCAATTCAAGATGAGAAGCAGTTCTCCATTGGTAGCAAATGGCTATCCATTAAGCGGAAGAAATCTTAGTTAACATAGACGCCTCTTGTAAGAACGGACTAACAGGGTCAGCTACCCAGCCAACCTTCATAATTAAATACCGTTACTGTATAGGTAGAGCTCGTTGTGAAAGACCTATTACTGAATAATTCATGGGTAGAGCCGAAGAATGTGAACTATACAAGTTAGCAATAACATTGATTAAATGAAGTAAAGGCTCCGGTGTATAGAGAAGACCTCACCGTTTAAGAAGTAACCATAGAAACGATGGAATCCACTATTTCTTTATCAGTGCTATTTTTTTAATACCTAGTATATATAGTACAATTTCGTATTTCGAGGTGAAATGCCTAGAAAAAATAAAAAATAGTGATTGGGAAGGTTATAGTAGCCAAAGCCATTGGAATTTTTAGTTTATACATTGGAAAAATCCGTTTTGTTATTAATATACTAGGAAAGGGGCAAAAGAATAACTAAAAGAAAGGAAATCTATTAGTTATTCGTTAAAGTTTCATTTATTCAATGACCAGAATTAGACGGGGATATATCGCTCGGAGACGTAGAACAAAAATTCGTTTATTTGCATCAAGCTTTCGGGGGGCTCATTCAAGACTTACTCGAACTATTACTCAACAAAAAATAAGAGCTTTGGTTTCGGCTCATCGGGATAGGGATAAGCAAAAAATCAATTTTCGTCGTTTGTGGATCACTCGAATAAATGCAGCAATTCGTGAAAGGGGGGTATGCTATAGTTATAGTAGATTAATAAATGATCTGTACAAGAGACAGTTGCTTCTTAATCGTAAAATACTTGCACAAATAGCTATATCAAATAGGAATTGTCTTTATATGATTTCCAATGAGATCATAAAAGAAGTAAGTTGAAAGGAATCCACCGGTTAAAGGGAGTTGCCCGGAGAATGAACTCCGGGAGGGTCGAATAAAAATAAAATAAAAATGAATAGAATATGATAAAATATATATGAGAAAGTAGTAAAAATAAATATGAATCAACACGTTCAATAAAAAAATTTATTCTTGCCAAAAATTTTTTTTTTCTTACGACACGAGAATTCAATCCGGATTCTTGGATTTTTCCAACAAAATATCAATCCGCATTTGAGTTCGGATGGGGATTTGAATTCAAGTGAAGAAAGAGTAAACCTATCTTTTTCTGGCTCTAAGACTAGGAGTTCTAGTGGTCGACTCGGTTCTTTCAAATTGTTTCTCATTATTAAGAAAAGGTAACAAAGATAAAATACGAGCTTGCTTTATAGCAATAGTAATTAATCGTTGTTGTTTCAAGGTCAATCTATTCACTCGTCTAGATAATATTTTTCCCTGTTCACTAATAAATCGACTAATTAAACTCATGTTTTTATAATCAATTCGATCCCCCGATTGGATCGGGGGCAAACGCCTACGAAAAGATCGCTTGGATTTAAGAAAAGTTCGCTTGGATTTATCCATGGTTTGGTTAGTTTATTTCTTATCCCTAAAATCCTATTTCAGCCGTATCGCTAATTAGAATAAATAAATAGGATTTGGTTTGTTTATAATTATCTTTAACTATGTTAAATATTATGTTAATATATATATATAATGTCATTTTTTCCCTTTCCTTGTAAGCTAAGGGCGCGAAGGTGCTCGGTTCGATCTATTTCTTTATCTCCCCGTGAATCGTATGCTTGTAACAATATGGACAGAATTTTAGCAACTCCAATCGATTAGGCGTATTGTGCCGGTTCTTTTGAGTAATATATCTGGAAATGCCCGTTGATTCCTTATTAACACCGTTTCGAACACAAGCGGTACATTCCAAAAGAACCGGTATTCGCACATCTTTACCCTTGGCCATGAACCTCCTTTGGATTTTTCATTTACTCAACTCTTCCTCTTTCAATCCGAAACTAAAAAGAAGAAAGGAAGGAAAAAACAAAATAGAATTTGTAACTTGCTATCCTCTTATGCAAGATTTCACTACAATCAATTCAATATCAATATAGGAAATAAGATAGAAAGATTTCTAAACTATATTTCAAATCACAGTACAGTATTTCATATAAGTATCTTGTATAATACTCTTTCCCTAGAACCACAGTTTGTATTCGACTTCCATAGAAATTTCATATTAATTTAATTCCAAGCGGAACCCGAGTCTAGCAGCTGTTGAATGCACTTTTATTCTTTCTCTTTCCTCCCTTATTCTAAAAAGGGAAAAAAGAGAAAAAGGGGGGATGCTATTTAATTGTATCTCTAATCTTCTTTATTCCTTCCCACGCCAATAACTAGAATGAAAAAAAAGGGAACGTCAACGCATCCGGGAAAAAACGATTAATCTCTATCAATAAACCTGCCAAAGAACCGAACCATAGAGTACTTAGTACCGGTGCCACGGAAAGATATGTTTTTAGATCTCGCATTGAAAAACCTCCTTCATTTTATTGTAATACATAAGACATATTGAAATGTACAATCATCCAGTAAATAAGATTAACTTTTTTTGTTAAATACAGAAAAAAAACGTCCTTTTATTTCCCAATATTCCCCCAAAAGACTCATTTATTTTTCCTAGGGGTTCCATTCCATATTTCATATAGATAGAAGTATTTTACTATTATTATATGTTAAATGAGACCAAAAAATATGTTAAATGAGACCAAAAAGCCGAAATGGACATAAAAATTCTATATTTTAATAGAGGAGATAACGATGTGGAAAACAAGACAGGAATTCTCTACAATGACACTGTAGACCAATGGAAGGGATGTAGCGCAGCTTGGTAGCGCGTTTGTTTTGGGTACAAAATGTCACGGGTTCAAATCCTGTCATCCCTACTTATTACTGCTCCTTTGAGCAGTAACGAGGGATTTTTTGAGATCAATTCGCGTTGGACATATCATATAGAATCTTTCATTCTTACGATATTGTATAGTGTATGCATACAAGATGGATTGGGGCCAATTACAGTCTTATCTTTTATGATAAGAAAGCGCTCTTAGTTCAGTTCGGTAGAACGTGGGTCTCCAAAACCCGATGTCGTAGGTTCAAATCCTACAGAGCGTGATTCGGATCTTCTTCGATCGAATTCGACTGAAACACTAACTGGAACAGCAATCTTAATTTGACCTCCTGGATATTAAAGAAAGGAGGAGGTCAATCAAAAAAAGAGATGTTAATTAATCAAAGGTCCAACTGATCGCCGCGCCTGTATTGTAAATATGCAGTTACAAATAATCCAGCCAAAGTAATAGGAATTAGACCTAACACGATTCCAAATAGAAAAACTTCAATCATTTCAATTTGTTTGAAAGGAGAAAAAAGAGGTAATATCTATACCTAAATATTAATCCGAATTACAATGAATCTCAATGACCAAGAATTGACAATTGACACGGTAAGTAACTAGAAATACGCAGAAGTTCCCGGAAAGGAATTGTGCAATTAATTTCAAATAAGTCGTATCTTGCTCAGACCAATAAATAGAG